GATATCCGCGATTCCTCTCGATTTGTAATCCAATACACAAATGAATGGGTTCCGTTAGATTAGCTATATACTGTGTGTTATCAACGATTTCCACAGAAGTTGGTAAGATGATGTCTTGAGCAGTTACACATCCAGGACCCTTGACACAAATAGACGCATTGCGAGTTCCATATAGATTACTTCTCAATACAATTTCTTTCAAATTCATTAAAATTTCATGTACTGATTCTTGAATACCTACTATGGTAGAATATTCATGTGGTATTTTTTCAAATTTTGCACGGGTGATACATGTTCCTTCTATTTCACCAAGCAAAGCTCTTCGCATCGCAATGCCTATTGTATCGGCTTGCCCTTTCATAAGGGGAGATAGAATAAAGCGTCCATAATAAAGACGCTTACTGTCTGCTCTTGATTCAACACACTTCCACTGTAGTGTCCGAGTAGATACTCTTACTTTCTCTCGAACCATAATAATATTATTTGATCAGATCATTGAATCGTTTATTTCTCTTGAAATCTCTTTCATTTTTATTTCTATACACGTCTTTTTTTAGGAGGTCTACAGCCATTATGTGGCATAGGGGTTACATCACGTACGAAACTTAATAGTATACCACTTCTACGAATAGCTCTTAATGCTGCATCTCTTCCGAGACCAGGACCTTTTATCATGACTTCTGCTCGTTGCATACCTTGATCTACTACTGTCCGAATAGCATTTCCTGCTGCGGTTTGAGCAGCAAATGGTGTCCCCCTTCTTGTACCATTGAATCCACAAGTACCGGCGGAGGACCAAGAAATTACCCGACCCCGTACATCTGTAACAGTCACAATGGTATTGTTGAAACTTGCTTGAACATGAATAACTCCCTTTGGTATTCTACGTGTACTTTTACGTGAACCACTACGGGTATTCCTACGTGAACCAGTTCTTGGTATAGATTTTGCCATACTTTATCATCTCATAAATAAAAATTCGAGATATATGGATATATCCATTTCATGTCAAAACAGATCCTATTTTTTTTCATTGGGTCCTTTACGTTAGAGAGCCCCTTTTCAAAAGATTATCCTTGTCTTTGTTTATGTCTCGGATTAGAACAAATTACTATAATTCGTCCTCTTCTACGGATCAGTCGACATTTTTCACAAATTTTACGAACGGAGGCCCTTATTTTCATAGTTGTCGTTCCTTAACTTAATTCTGACTCTATTTATTGGAAGAAAATAAGTTTCTTGAAATGTTGAACCTCAAATTGTATCCCCATCAAGGGAATGCTGAAGTTGAAAAAACAACTTAATCATTCGAATCCTTGTTGTGGCATCTATAAATTATACGCCCTCTGCTTGAATCATAACGACTTACTTCAATTTTGCCCCTCTCCCCCCATAGTATACGTGTAAAACTCCGTCGGATCCTTCATGAAACATAACCTAGAATTAGATCTTCATTATCGAAAAACCCTGAGCATACATACCATTGAGAAGGAGAAGTGATTCATTAATGAAACCTTACTGAATCCATTTTTTTGTTCTTTCATTCTAGGGAAAAGCCCTAGAAGTATCACCTAATGTAGTAGGAATGATATCAACTAACCCACCCTTTTTTCTTTTGACAAATAGGAAATTCCGGATCCAATTCGGATATCAGAACAGAAAGATTACCATATATAACACAAAATTTCTCCGCCGATTCCTTCTAGTCGAGCCTCTCGGTCTGTCATTATACCTCGAGAAGTAGAAAGAATTACAATCCCCATCCCGCCTAAAATTCTAGGAATTCGTTGATAGTTCGAATAGATTCGTAGGCCAGGCCTACTGATACGTTTTAAATTTAAAATAGTTCGATAGGGTCCTTTCCTATTCCTTCTATGTCGTAGGGTTAAAACCAAAAAATATTTGTTGTTTTCCTGATGCTTCCTCACGTTTTTGATAAAACCTTCTCTTAAAAGTATTTTAACAATGTTTTCCGTGATGTTAGTGGATGCTATTTGAATCGTCCCTTTTCTATTCATGTCAGCATTTCGTATAGAGGTTATTATGTCAGCAATAGTGTCCCTACCCATGATAAACTAAAATTTTGGTTGCCTCCCATTTTTGATATAATCAACATGCTATTTTTTATTTATTTTTTAATTTTTATATTTTTGTTATTAAATAAAGGGATATGCGTCCGATACAACCTAATCCACTAATTACTTTATTTCATCCAAATACTATGTATAATATAACTATATTACGTATGATCTCATCTTATAATACTTCAGGTGCTAATGAAACTATTTTAGTGAAATTTAACTGTCTCAATTCTCGGGCAATCGCACCAAAAACTCGAGTTCCTTTTGGATTTCCTTCTTGATCAATCACAACTGCAGCATTATCATCATATCGTATTATCATACCGTTGTCACGTTTAAGTTCTTTACAAGTACGTACAATTACAGCTCTGATCACCTCTGATCTTTCTAGAGGTGTGTTTGGTAATGCTTCCTTGATCACAGCAACAATAATGTCACCGATATGAGCATATCGGCGATTACTAGCTCCTATGATTCTAATACACATTAATTCTCGGGCCCCGCTGTTATCCGCTACATTCAAATGGCTTTGAGGTTGAATCATATCATTTTTGAATCTGTTCTTTCAATGTTAATGCAAAGGGCGAAGTAAAAAAAAAAAGAAATATTGTTTGTCAAAAAGAAACCTGCAATTTTTTTTATCCCCAAGACTTCTTTTCTTTGGTTCTACGTTCCTATCCCGAAATAATAAATTGAGTTCGTATAGGCATTTTGGACGCCGCTATTGAAATAGCCTTTCTGGCTATATTTTCTGCTACTCCGCCCATTTCATAAAGTATTCGACCTGGTTTAACGACAGCTACCCAATATTCGGGAGATCCTTTACCCGAACCCATACGTGTTTCCGTAGGTCTTACCGTAACTGGTTTGTCTGGAAATATACGTACCCATATTTTTCCACCACGGCGCACATTTCTTGTCATTGCTCGTCGCCCTGCTTCTATTTGTCTAGATGTGATCCAAGCGGGTTCAAGTGCCTGAAGAGCATATTTACCGAAACAAATACGATTACCTCGATAAGATATTCCTTTCATTCTTCCTCTATGTTGTTTTCGAAATCTGGTTCTTTTAGGGTTATAGTTGATGGTTCTTTCTCAATTCCATCTCTACTACAGAACCGGACATGAGAGTTTCTTCTCATCCGGCTCATCGCGAATGAAACGATTCGAATTTGAGAATTTTATGAAAATATACTGAATCATGGATTCTTTGAGATTTCATCTAATCTATTCGAAATTTCTATATCTTGTTTGGATATATACTTAAACATGTATTTTTTTTCTAGATAATTATTTCTATTTCTAGATAATGAGATAATGTGGTTTTTTTCTAACGAATCTTTATTTTGTTTTGCCTTTGATCATATTATCATATTGGATCGAACAAGATTGAGTAATCTAATAAAAACCTTCGCGGGCGAATATTTACTCTTTCAATATCTATTTTAGTTGTAGGGTTAGCTCATGAATTCTCGGAATAAATGAATTGGTCCCTGGTTCGTTCCGCCATCCCACCTAATGAATTATTAGGATTCATTTTTCAATAGAATCTTACGTATTCATAGGTTCCATCGTTCCCGTCGCTTCGCAATTACTGGTTAGGTTTGAATTCTACAATGGAGCCCCTCAAGAAATTTGTTCTTGAGTCAATCTTTTTAGTCTTTATTGGCTCGAGGCTCTGGATTTTTTTCTATGAATAGATTCATATACTTATTTATGGATGAATCAGTATTGATGCTTTATTACACTGCCTTTTATGAGATGACTCATAAACCTTACATATATTGGAATCCTATATCATTGATATTCTTTTTCTTTCTTTCTCTCAACCTTCCCTTTATCTGCATACTTTTTTTATATCATAATCAGAATCAGATTGATTTTTTTTTGTTTATGTAAGAAAGATTTCAGTTGCTACAATGATATGACCAATATATCATATCTTGACTGCTTTTTTGTATCCAGATAATGTGAAACGATGAGTTGGTTATTAGTTATATAGTTATTAGTTCACAGTAGGGGTCTGTCCATTTTTTTGGAATTCTATCCTATAAAAAAAACCAACGAGTCGCACACTAAGCATAGCAATTATATGAAATCATCAATCAAATTTTTATTCAAACCTATAAAATTGCTTATTTTTTTGATTTAAGAGAAAAAGCATGAAAAGAAAAAGTTTTTTTTGATTCTATTTTTTTTTATCAATGGATATAGTGTAAAGAGTAAAGCCAGGGAAAGTATTCTTATTCCCAAAATATCCAAATTTTGATGCCTAATACTCCATAGACCGTTAGGACTCCATAGGAACAATAATCAATTTTAGCTCGAATGGTTTGTAGAGGAACCCTACCTTCTCTCATCCATTCGACACGTGCAATTTCTTTTCCGTCGAGGCGACCTGCAATTTGTACTTGAATTCCTTTTGTATCTGCCTGTTCGGTTAATTCAATAGCCTTTTTTATTGCTTTGCGAAATGAAACTCTATTCTTTAACTGTCCGGCTATAAATTCTGCAAGAATATTAGGGTGCCCATAAGGGTTTGTAATTCTTGTAATAGCAATGTTGAGTTTTCGGTTCACACAATTAAGTTCTTTTTGTACATTCATCTGTAATTCTTCGATTCTTCGCGTCTTGCCTTCGAGTAATAACTTTGGGAATCCCATATAAATTATGACTTGAATCAGATCAATTCTTTTTCGAATTTCTATGCGTGCAATTCCCTCCACACCAGAGGATATTCTCATATTTTTTTGTAGATAATTCTTGATACAATTTCGTATTTTTTGATCTTCTTGCAGACCATCGGAATAATTTTTGGCTTGTGCAAACCAAATAGAATGATGACCTTGGGTTGTACCAAGTCTGAAACCAAGTGGATTTATTTTTTGTCCCATAATCCCCCCCCCTTATCCATATAATG